TAAATCTATTAAATCTAGATTCTAATATAATTCATAATATTTATTTTTATATAATTATAATATTATATAAATATATAATAACAAATTACTAAAAAGATTAATAAAAAAAAGAAAAGATACGAAGAAATTCGTCCACCCCCCACATATTTGATAGCTTCTCCCATAAAAAAACTTGAAATACCAACTCCATTTGGAATTCCATCAATTATTTGTCTATCAAAAAAATAATTGAATTTAGCTAACTTTCTTACACTCCCAATTAAAGATACTTCAAAAAAAGCATCTATATAACCACGATTATATGACCAATCATATATAACATTGATTATCTTATCAGGAATAATTTTTTTAGTAACACTTTTTTGAAATAAATTCAATACGTTCAAGTTTTGTAAAGAAGAAAAAACAGGTTTATAGAGAAAAGACGCTATCAATATTCCGAAAAAAGCTATACTCACCGAAAAAGTTGCATTTGTAAAAAATTCATACCAATCGACAGAATTCTTTGAATTTTGATGTAAAAGGTCTATAGACGGAATTAACAATTTGGATAAGATATCCAAATCTATTCCATCTTGGCTGAAAGAAATTCCAATGGACCCAACGAAGAAAGTAAATAATACTAATACAAGCATAGAAAATAGCATGGTATTGTCAGATTCATGAGGATAAAAAAAAGGAATGTTTTTAGTACCAAAATAGGTACTCTCAACAAAAAGACGTTTTATGCTTTTGAAATTTCGATTAATTGTATTTGAATATTTCCTCTTCCGAAAAAAAGAAGTCCTTTCATTATTATTCATTGTTAATAAACCTAATAAATGAATTTTCTTTTTTAATTTCTTTTTTCCTTCTTTGCCCCATAAAGATATTGAATAGAATGAACTATTTTTCTTTCCGTTGAAATTTTGAAAATGAACGTTTAAATATCCTTCAAAAACTAGTAAATAGATTCGAAACATATAAAATGCAGTTAATCCTGCTGTGGAACAAGCTATTATTGCGAAAATCGGTGAATACAACCAACTATCATTAAGAATCTCATCCTTGGACCAAAAACAAGCAAAAGGTGGAATACCACAAAGAGAAAGTGTACCTATTAAAAAAGCGGTTTTTGTAATTGGCGCATGTTTTGTTAAACCGCCCATAAGAACCATATTTTGACTTTTATCTGGAGAATATCCAACAATTGCTTCCATTGAATGGATAATGGATCCAGATCCTAAAAACAACAATGCTTTTGAATAAGCATGAGTAATCAAATGAAATAAAGCGGCTCGATAAGAGCCCATACCTAAAGCTAACATCATATAACCCAATTGAGACATTGTAGAATAGGCCAAATTTTTCTTAATATCTTTTTGAGCAATAGCTAAAGTTGCTCCTAATACTACTGTTATTATACCTATCAAAGCTATTCCACTCATTATGAAGGGTATAACTGTGAAAAGGGGAAGAAGCCGAGCTACAAGAAAAATTCCTGCTGCTACCATAGTAGCAGCGTGTATAAGAGCCGAAATAGGGGTCGGCCCTTCCATAGCATCCGGTAACCAGACATGAAGAGGGAATTGGGCAGATTTCGCAACTGATCCACAAAATAATAAGAGGGCGCAGAAAGTAACAAAAAAAATATTAACCTCATTCTTATAAATCAAGTTATTAAATATTTGAAATAAATCCCGAAATTCCAAACTACCCGTTATCCAATAAAGACCTAAAATTCCTAATAATAAACCAAAATCCCCTACACGATTAGTTACAAATGCTTTTTGACAAGCCTTTGCCGCAATAGGACGTGTAAACCAAAAACCTATTAATAGATAAGAACACATTCCAACCAATTCCCAAAAAATATAAACTTGTATCAAATTGGAACTTGTAACTAATCCCAACATTGAAGTATTAAAAAAACTCAGATAAGTAAAAAATCTCAAATATCCTTGATCATGAGACATATAATTATCACTATAAAAAAGAACCAGAATACCAACAGTAGTGATTAATATTGACATAATAGAAGTAAGTGAATCGAACAAGTAGCCAAACTCTAAAGAAATATCATTATTAATAGTCCAAGACCATACATATTGATAGATTGAACTGTTCTGGATTTGATGAATAGATAGATCGATCGAAAAAATCATAACTATTATTAACAATAAAATACTAGGAAAAGCCCACATACGGCGAAGATTTTTTGTTGCCGTGGGAAAAAGTAGAAGTCCTACCCCTATTAAAATAGGAACTGGAAGTGGGAGGAAAGGTATGATCCATGAAAATTGATGTGTATATTCCATACAAAAAAAAATAAAGAATAAAAAATATTTTGATTCTTAATGAATTTTCTTTCTTATTCGTTTGTTTTATCTCTTTTGTAAAGGGTTCGGTTAATAAAAAAGTGGATATATAAATAGAATTTGAGATTTTTTTTTAATTATTCTGAATCGTTGCACAATACTTCCAATATCCCCAAGTACAAAGTAAAAATAGACCAATAACCAAATTAAATTCGAATATATATATATTATTATTTTATATTAAGAATTAAGAAATATTAATTCCTATTTAGAATTACTATAGTTAGTAATAATATTTTATATTAAGAAATATTAAATTACTATAAATAAAAATAAATAAAAACGAAATTTGTAAAATTAAAATTATTATCTATAGACTGAGGATAAATAATTACACCAAAACTAAGAACATTCGTTTCTTTTGCTATATGAATGAATCAGAAAAAACATATGAAATGACCCGATCAAATAATCTTATTATTATTCAGAAACATTAGTTCATTTTTGAACTAATTGATACATTAAAATTACATTACAATAAAAGGAGATCTAGATATATATGTTTGGAAATATTTTGAAAAGGTTTCTAATATTCAATGTTTTTACTTTAGATAGAAATAAAAAAAATAGGAAGGATAGCTAAGACGACATATGGCTAATTAAAGAATATTTCGTTTTCATTTAAAGAACAAATCAAATGTCTTTCACATCAAACTATAGCAATGAAAAAATTATCTTAATTATATGGCAGTTCCAAAAAAGCGCACTTCTAGATCAAAAAAAAAAATTCGTAAGAATTTTTGGAAAAAAAAGGGATATTGGACAGCATTGAAAGCCTTTTCATTAGCGCAATCCATTTTGACAGGGAACTCAAAAAGTTTTTTTTGTAACAAATAAAAATGTTGCACTAATCTGAATTAGCTCGATTCAAAGAGTATTCTTTAATATTCTTTATTATTAGTATAATAATAAAGAATATAAGAATATTTAATATTGACCATATATTTAGCATATATTATAATATATATATATATATGCTAAATATATAATCTAAATTTTTTAGAATGTAGTGTAATAATAGATATAGAAATTAACGTTAAGGATTTCATTGAAAAAAAGGAAATGCATTTCTTTAGAGTCATAAAATTAATGAAATAATTAAAAAATGAGTGATAAACAACTACAACAAAATGTTTTTTTCATTCATTCCTAGATTGAAGTAAGAACTATCTAGTTTCAGTTTCAACAGTGCTTTTTTTGAATTCGAAAAAGTGTAAACTACGAAAAACCCATTCTCCGTTGTTAAATTTGAAAACTAAAACTGGAAATGAAAAAAAAACAAGAATACAACTTAACTTCGTATTAAAATCGAAACGTTCTATTTTTTTTTTTTTGAATATTTTTTCGATTTTATTACTATACTTCTATAGTTAATATGAACTTATAGTATAGAATTAGAATAATAATAGAATTCTTCAAATTTTTTAATGTTTAGTAAACAAATGTATTAAATTAATATTCAAATTCCACGTTAATTGATTCTTTTAATCTCGACGATTGACTAATGAATCGGTTATTATGATTTCGAGTAAGCCGCTATGGTGAAATTGGTAGACACGCTGCTCTTAGGAAGCAGTGCTAGAGCATCTCGGTTCGAGTCCGAGTAGCGGCATGGCATCCTATATCTCTATTCTAAAAGAATAAGTCCTATAATGAATTCAATTCCCGATTCCTATCCTAGTATTTATACCTTTTTTATTTTCATTATAGATATTTATTTATTTTCATTATATATATGATATTTTCAACTTTAGAGCATATATTAACTCATATATCGTTTTCGGTCATATCTATTGTAATTTCAATTCATTTAATAACCTTATTAGTCAATGAAATCGTAGGATTATATGATTTGTCCAAAAAAGCCATGACAATAACTTTTTTCTGTGTAACGGGATTGTTAATTACTCGTTGGTTTTTTTCGGGCCATTTACCTTTTAGTGATTTATATGAATCCTTAATCTTTCTTTCATGGGGTTTTTCTATTTTTCATATGGTTCCTTTTTTTAAAAAGGATAAAAACCTTTTAAGTACAATAATAGCACCAAGTGTTATTTTTACCCAAGGCTTTGCTACTTCAGGTCTTTTAACCAAAATGCATCAATCCGTAATATTAGTACCCGCTCTACAATCCCATTGGCTAATGATGCACGTCAGTATGATGATATTCGGATATGCAGCTCTTTTATGTGGATCATTATTATCAGTGGCTATTTTAGTCATTACGTTTCAAGAAGTAATCCAAATTCTTGCTTTTACCAAGAATTTGTATTCTTTAAATAAATCATTTGATTTTGCTGAAATCAAATATATTAATATGAATGAACGAAAGAATGTTTTACGAACAACTTCTTCTTTTAGAAATTATTACAGGTCTCAATTTATTCAACAATTGGATCGTTGGGGTTATCGTATTATTAGTCTAGGTTTTCTCTTTTTAACAATAGGTATTCTTTCAGGAGCAGTATGGGCTAACGAGGCATGGGGATCATATTGGAATTGGGATCCAAAGGAAACTTGGGCCTTTATTACGTGGACCATATTCGCGATTTATTTACATACTAGAAAAAATAAAAAATTAGAAGGTGTAAATTCTTCAATAGTGGCCTCTATAGGATTTCTTATAATTTGGGTATGTTATTTGGGGATCAATCTATTAGGAATAGGACTACATAGTTATGGTTCATTTATATCTAATTGAATTAAAAAAATGAGTAACGAACTTAACCTGAGAAATAAAAATATGGAAAGCATATATATATACTTTCCATAAATTAAACTTCCCAAAAATCGTCGAGAACCCTTTCAATCATTACATTACTTGATTTTAAGGGTTCTCACAAACAACAAACATATTCGATTACAATTCAATTTTTTTGTTAAGTTAATCTAACATAAAAATCTTTGTCCAAAGGTTTTTTTTCTCTTTTTTATTTATTTTATTGGTTTTGTTTTATTCATTTATTCAAGAAAACTATCTATCAAAAATTAGATAGAATAGCTTCAACTTTCTCAACCGAGAATGATAAAATGAAATCTGGATAAATACCAATACCTAGTACGGGTATAAGGATAGAAATAGAAATAAATAATTCTCTCGGCCCAGAATCAAAAAAATAAGAGTTTGGTGTATTAAAAAACTTGTATCCATAGAACATCTGCCGTAAGATAGATAATAAATAAATAGGAGTTAATATCATTCCAATTGCTGTTACAAAAGTAATTAGTATTTTCATCATGAAAAGATATTTTTGACTAGTAATTATTCCAAAAAAAACTATCAATTCTGCAACAAAACCGCTCATGCCCGGTAATGCAAGAGAAGCCATCGATAAGATAGTAAAAATCGTGAATATTTTTGGCATTGGGATAGCCATTCCGCCCATTTCGTCAAGATTAAGAAGACGTAGTCTATCATAACTAGTTCCTGCCAAGAAAAAAAGCGCAGCGCCAATAAATCCATGAGATATTATTTGTAAAATGGCCCCGTTGAGCCCAGTATCACTTATGGAACCAATTCCTATAATAAGGAAACCCATATGAGATACCGAGGAATAAGCTATTCTTTTTTTTAAATTACGTTGACCAAAAGATGTTGAAGCAGCATAGATTATTTGAATAGAACCCAATATCATTAACCAGGGGCAAAATATGGAATGAGCATGGGAAAATAATTCCATATTAATTCGAACCAACCCATATGCTCCCATTTTTAATAAGATTCCGGCTAAAAGCATACAAGTGCTGTAATGTGCCTCTCCGTGGGTATCTGGTAACCATGTATGTAAGGGTATAATCGGCGATTTGACAGCAAAACCAATAAGAAATGCCATATAGAATATTATTTCTAGCGCCACAGGATACGATTGATTAGTTAATGTTTCAAAATTTAATGTTGGTTCATTCGAACCATACAAACTGATACCCAGAATTCCCATTAATAAAAAAACAGAACTTCCCGCAGTGTACAAAATAAACTTTGTAGCTGAATACAAACGTTTCTTTCCTCCCCACATGGCTAAAAGTAGATAAACGGGAATTAATTCCAATTCCCACATGATGAAAAAAAGTAAAATGTCTCGAGAAGAAAATAGTCCTATTTGACCGCTATACATTGCTAACATCAGGAAATAGAATAATTGGTATTCTCGAGTAACTGGCTGAGCCGCTAACGTGGCTAAAGTGGTGATAAATCCCGTTAGTAAGATAGGTCCTATAGAGAGTCCATCTATTCCGAAGCTCCAGTAAAAATCAAAAAAATTGATCCATTTATAATTCTCCGTCAGTTGGATTAGTGGATCATCCAATTGGAAATGATAACAAAATGCATAGGTTGTTAGAAGGAGATCAATTAAGCATATACAAATGCTATACCACCTAATTACCTTATTTCCCCTATGAGGAAATAAGAAAATTAAAGAACCCCCGACTATTGGCAAAACTACAACTATTGTTAACCAAGGAAAATAATTCGTGATAAAAATAAGATACACTTGGGCCAGAAAAGCCCGCGCTCAAAATAGAAAAAATCTTTTCTATTTTATTTTGAGCACGGGTTTTTGCCAGTAAAAAAACGTATTCGTGTGGTGTTTTTTGAAACGTATCAATAACCTAGACCCATACTTCGAGTTGTTTCATTCCCTAAATAAACTCGAACACTTAAGAAATCCGTCGGACAAGCGGACTCACATCTCTTACAACCAACACAGTCCTCTGTTCTTGGGGCAGAAGCTATTTGCTTAGCTTTACATCCATCCCAAGGTATCATTTCTAATACATCTGTGGGACAGGCTCGGACACATTGAGTACATCCTATACATGTATCATAAATCTTTACTGAATGTGACATTGTATCTATAGTAATTTTTGAACATCAAAAATGAAAATTATCGATCTAGTAAACTCCTAAATGAATCATATATTTATACACCAGATGAATCAATGATTTGTCAGAATTTTGCTAATCAAAATAGACGTCTAGATAAATTGAAAAGAACGAAGAGAGGAGGGCCAGGATACTTTGATTCCTTATTATTTCGTTTTGCAAACGCAAACATGATCATAAGTTGTGTAGCATACATGCTAATTTGAATTGATAAATATTACACTATTCAAAATTCTACTTTTGAGTAATTATGATTAATGCTATTTATTCAACAAATTTGATTGATTGATACGGGTTGATTTTCTGTTACGAGAAATTGAAGAAACAATAGCCGGTCCTATAGCTGCTTCAGCGGCTGCAATAGCTATAACAAAAATAGAAAAAATATTTCCTTTTAATTGGCGATTATCAAAAAAATCAGAGAAAGTTACGAGATTTAGATTAACTGCATTCAGTATAAGTTCAAGACACATAAGGGCTCTAACCATATTTCGGCTCGTGATCAATCCATAGATACCAATAGAAAATAAATAGGCACTCAAAACAAGTACATGTTCGAGCATCATTGACCAACTCCTTATCAATTTTGATTCATTTCAATATGAACAACAATTCAACAGATTCGATTGACTAAAGAATATAAAAAGTCTGGACCAAAATAATATATTAGCAATCGGCAATAAAAAAAAAATTGAATCTGGATTTATATTGCTAGTTCTCTATTCTCTAAAGATTTTTTACTGGCGAGCTACGACAATTGCACCTATCAAAGCAACTAAAAGAATTATTGAAATGAGTTCAAATGGAAGAAAAAAATCTGTTGATAAATGAATTCCGATT